TTTCTCATAATGTATATGGGGCGGGTAGCGGGAATCGAACCCGCATCGTTAGCTTGGAAGGCTAGGGGTTATAGTCGACGTCGATTCATCTTAACGTCTCTAATTCAAAGCCGAACATGAAACTTTGATTTCATTCGGCTCCTTTATGGAAGATAAATAAATTCCTAGATCTAAGGCGTAAACGAAACTACAAAAAAAGAAATTCGATCCATAACATCTATGTCAGCTTTTCTGTCTGAATGCATCCAAAACAACTCGCTTTTTAGATGATCCCTCTAGAAGAGGGGGATTCTAATAAACCCTTCTAGTTACTTCGTTCCCCATTTCTACTCGCGAAAATCCTGAGGAAAAGAGTTTTGTTTCTACCGAGCTGAAATAAAACGTCAATGGCTCTAGTAAACCAAAGTCATCTTTTTATAGCTATTTGGCTTCAATCTCCCCTTTACAAAAAAAAATAGAAGATCTAGTTACGATTAGAAATACACTTTTGTATCTTCATCCATGGATCCTTTACTCATACTCATTCAATTGGAAATTGGTCCAACTCAAAAAAAGAATTATGCTTCGCGATTTCAGAATCCAATTTTGTTATTCCATTTCTAATTTACCTTTGGATACAAATCACGAGAATGTATATTCTTCCTCAAATGTGGCATTGAGAGGTAAAGGATTAAACCCTTTTAAGAAAAAAAGTTTTTGATCGGAATATGAATTAAACCGAAAGACCCCTTAACTATTTCAGTTGTTAATAGAACGAATCACACTTTTACCACTAAACTATACCCGCTACAATGTATATATTGTATATGAATGGATCATTTGTCGAACAAGATGTAATCAAGATAGGATCAGAATCACGAAAATTGGAGTGCTGACGCGTTCTGCGGAGGGAACTCGATAAAATCAATCAAATAGGATAAATAAGAAGTAAGAAGGCTAAGGCTCATTTCAATAACAAGTTATACCTTTTCTTTTACTGGGGGAGTTTTTACTGACAGGCCCAGTTTCAAATAAAAGAGCCATTGAAGTCGGAACAAAAAAAATGAGTTGTGCAAGAATCCATAGCCCCTTATTCTATGTATATTCTATTCTTTTTTTTCATTGTTATTTGTTATTATTATGATTATGAATTCTGAAAATGTAAATTTTTTTACATATTCATAAATAATAGAAATAGAAAATATTTCTATTAGAATATTCTATTTTCTATTTAGATTATGAAATAGAATAATAATAATATTATTTAAATTTTAAATATTTAATATTTAAAAGAAAAAAAAAATAAAGAATCATATGAACTCATATCATAGGAATTGAAATAGCCCTTGCAGCTGTTGTTACGGCTTCAATAACAAGCATTTTCGTTTTCAAATCAAATGAATCGGTTGATCTATGATTCATTGGAACAAAACAAGGCCTGGCTAGGTGCTTACTGGCCAGGCCGGGGAAATAAAAGAACCTTTTGGACGAAATCGAAATCAAAGGGGTACTCTTTCTATTGGAGATTTTTTTTTTGAATCATTATCTAAATGGAATTGAAAATTCGTAATTCGTATCGTATCGTATATATATATAGATATTATATATCTAGATCTAGAGAATAAAATAGTAAAATAGAATAAAGAAAGAGAAATAAAAAGAGAAATAAAGATTTGTATTTTACTTCACGTGTCACATAGGAATTCTCTTTTTGCAATTGGGAGAGATGGCTGAGTGGACTAAAGCGGCAGATTGCTAATCCGTTGTACGAGTTATTCGTACCGAGGGTTCGAATCCCTCTCTCTCCGCTCCTTCTGATCACTTGATATTTCTCTTTCGAATTCGAAAAAGTCTCGATCCCCTGTTTTATCATAGTGAAATGTATGGAATAAAGACAATTTGAAAATAAATAATAAAATTAAGAAATTAAACAAGAAAAAACGAAAATCTCTTATTTTTTTATTTTATTCCTCACGTCCAGGATTACGTCCTGGATCATTAGATAGGAATCCGAAGATGAAGAGAGAAACAAAGAATATTACTACTGTGTAAACGAAGAGTTTGAGAGTAAGCATTACACAATCTCCAAGATCATTTTTTTGGGAAAAGGGAAATAGATTCTCTATTTTGGTACCACATATTCCATTTTGACACCAAGAAGTGAAGCGATTTCTAGAAAAGAAAGGATTTTGCAGAAATTCATTTGTAATAAGATTCTGATTCTTTCGTTCCAAAAATTATCTTGTCATGCCCACAATTAGGTAGTGTAAGGGACCATAATAGGTCCTTTGCTCCCTGGGCCTGGGGAAGGTCAAAATGGGGGAAATGAGGTGATCTGGATTCATCGCGGCTATCTAAGAATTTCAATGTTTGAATCGAGGGTTCATAATGAAAGACTTATCGGATCTGCTCTTATCAATTGTTAGAATTTCGAATAAATAAGAAGAATGTTTCTAGGACAGTATTAAAGATCTCATCGAAAACTTACAGCAGCTTGCCAAACAAGGGCTAAGAGAAAAAAGAACACAGGTATGACTGGCATAACATCCACGATTGGATTGAAAAAAGCATAAGCCTCGGGCAATTTGGCGAAGAAAAAACTACTCGAATGAAGGGAAGAATTAAGACAGATAAAAATGAAACTAAAGATATTAAGCATAACAAACATTTCGTTCTTGGAGATAATTTCATTTTTATTGAGTTATTGATTTGAGTTATTGATATAAGGGGAAAAATGAAGAAAGAGGGGAGGAAAAAAATCTTTCTTTTTCTTTGAACTCCTCCAATCAAAAAATACTTCAATTCTCAAATTAGAATAGAAAGAATTCTACTTTTCCTACAATATCTTAATTGAATTATATGTAATGATCAATGAATGACTTCCTTTATTTTTATTTTACATCTACACGCGTCAAATTCTAGCAATAACCTATTCCATATATACCTATTCCATATATATTTGGGTCCGAATTGACGAAAAACAAATAACGATATTAGTGTTTATTAGTGTCGAATAGAAATCTAAATGGGGCGTGGCCAAGCGGTAAGGCAACGGGTTTTGGTCCCGTTACTCGAAGGTTCGAATCCTTCCGTCCCAGACTGATTCTATCAGAACAAAGATTCTTTTTGTTCTCTTTAAGAATCTTCTGTTTAAGAGTTTCATGTTGGATACTGGATAAAATGTGATTCAATCTTTCATTCCCATTCATATTTCTAATGATTCCTTTCTGAATCATATTCTCCCTTTCGTTTCACTCAAATAGAATCGAGTGTCAATGACACGCGAATGGATATAAATATCTTTGTGATGTAGGTATGATGGGGACATAGATCAATAGTTTAATTCAAAAAAGTCAATTGGGCGAGCCATTCAGCGTATGCCCGTCCTGCGCAGATTCATATTGAAGTTGGTTAGCTACTTAGAGAAACTTTATGCCCAATATCAATGATAATGATATTGTAATTCCCACATGATTATGCTGCATTCTGAGTCGAAATGTGAAAAAAAGTCTTCTATATTCCCTAAAGTAAATAGGGTAGCACAATTACTAATTCTATGTGGATCCTGAATGCTAAACAACAGGTAGTTTTTTCCGTCACTGGGATTCAAGTTCCTAAGATTGGGGTGGAGTATTCTAAGAAAGAATAGGAACAACGAATTGATCTGGACCTATTTGTTTTTGTACCTATACAAGATAGGATAGCGTCCCATAAGAGTATCCTTTTCTTTTTTTTTTTTGCTCCACTACGAGCTAAAAGGCGTGTCGAAAAACGAACTATGAACAAAGTGCATTTCTTTCTTCAATCATTCATTCGATAGGCGTGATTCCCCGGAGGCAGGACACATGCACATTCATTATATTGGAATAGAAGTCTTATGCTAGAACTTCCTGCTCTGCTCTCACGTTCATATACCATACCCATGGGGAAGAGGACCGAACGGAACCTTAGTGGCTGGGAAACAGAGATCCCGCGGAGAATCAAAGTGGGATTAGATTAAGATTAAGAAAAAGAGAAAAATAGCGGCAAAGTCAACCTAACCGCTTACCTTTTCGTAAGCCGCGCACTTCAGGCCAGGCCTTACTATAACCAACCTCACTGATCCCACTCCATCTTTTACACCGATGTATCGTACTCTCTCGACCAGGTCATCATAAGAAAGTACTGCTAAATCTTTCCGAAGTGAGAGAAGGAGGGAAGGCTAGCTAGCGCGCTACTTATAACAGCCTGCTGAAAAACTCAGTCAAGAAAGCAACCTCTACATTTACTGCCTACACTGACTGCTAACAAGTTCATCTGGAGGCCCGTGAAGTAAACTTTGATTCACACTGACTGCTAACAAGTGAAGTGCAGTTAAGTGCTAACCTTAAGTGCAGTTAAGAACAAGCAAAGTCAGACTTAATAATGAGCAAGAAAACGAAGAAGCATAAGAGCAAGAAAACGAAGAAGCATAAGCAAGACTTAGTATTACTTAGTCATGCAATTAATACTTAGTATTACCGAGTAATGGTCTTACTTAGTAATGTAGGGCAGCAAGAAAACGAAGAAGCATAAGCCCATACAATACTTAGTATTACCGAGTAATGTAGGGCGCGCAGGAGTTTTCTTGCTGCTCAGCTGTTGCTTGAGCAAGAAAACGCTATACAGCAAGAAAACGGCTGCGCTAACGCAGCAAGAAAACGGATGCGCTAACGCAGCAAGAAAACGGATGCGCTAACGCAGCAAGAAAACGGCTGCGCTAACGCAGCAAGAAAACGGATGCGCTAACGCAGCAAGAAAACGGATGCGCTAACGCTATTACCTGTATTGAGCTTTCGCGGATTACTAAGTAATACTAAGTATTGGCGCTCGTCCGTTGCTTGTTCCCTTCCCTTATAGTGGCTTTCGCGGATTACTAAGTAATACCATTACCATTACCATTACTCAGTAATACTAAGTATTAATACTAAGTATTAATACTAAGTCTTTATTGGCGCCATTACTTAGTAATACTTAGTATTACCTTGCTTGAGCAAGAAAAC